AAGAAGAACAAAAGACCTTGTACACGTACTGGGTCTTGAAGTACTATTTCCGCATCCCCCTGACCAAATCCACCCACGTTAGGATTACTCGTTAATGGCTGATCCAATTTGATAGATTCACCCTCTGAAACAAGAAGTTCTGGTCCTGGAGGTATAATATCAACTACTTGGCGTCCATCCGATGCATCGGTTATGGTTATTTCGTACCCCCCTTTTTCTTTTCGTATAATTTTGCTTACGATACCCGCTGCTGTAGCATTATAAACTGTATTGTTACTCTTGCTCCCATCAGGATAAATCTGACCCCTTCCCCTGTTCCCGCCTGCATATATGGGATATTTTAGGAAGTGAACGTCCTTCTTAGTAGTGGGGTCGGGGGAAAGAATAGGAAAGGTGATTTCACTATATTTCTGACCAGGAACAGGTCCTATCACAAGAATATTTTTTTTAGTAGGTCGATAGCTTTGAAAAAACAGATTCCCCGTCTTTTCCTTCATCTCAGGCGAAATACGATCGGGGGGGGCTAATTCAAATCCCTCAGGTAAAATAAGAACAGCCCCAACATTCAAGGCGCCTTTTTTGCCATTAGCAAGAACTTGTTTCAGTTGCTTATCATAAGGAATTCGAACAACTGCTTCAAATACAGTATTGGGAAGTACTGCCTGGGGAACCTCAATATCCACGGGCTTGTTAGCTAAATGACAATTGGCGCATACAATACGTCCAGTTGCTTCTCGTGGATTTTCATAACCCTGCTGTGCAAAAATGGGATATGCATTTGAAATAGATGCCCAAGTCATTATACATATAATGAGCGATACGGAAAAAGATCGAGTAATCTCTTCTTTTATCCAAGAAAAGGTATTTCTAGTTTGCATGGTCCAACAGTTGATTCAAAAAATTTCTACAATAAAATTAGGTAGGTCGCTAATATAGTTCCCTATTCCTGATTCTGCTATTTACTGAAAAATTGTTACTGGAATATCAGAAGGATCAAAAAAACCCTCTGTATGGGTAGAAAAAGAAAAAATAAGTACGATTTTGAGCGTTTTGCTTATGTGCAAAGTAACAAACGTTAGAATTGGGGCAGTGGATCATTTTTCAGTCATTCATTGAATGATAAATCACTACAAGTGAGGGAGATAGACGATTTAAATAGCGGAAGATCCAATATTTTAAAATTGTATCTAATATGACTGGAAAAGTGGAAACAAGACCAGATATAATTTGATCATTATGAGTAAATCCAAAATCTTTGTAGATAGAACCAATCATTAGTTCCCAACCGTGGGGTGAATGAAATCCTATACATAAATCAGTTAATAAAAGAATAGAAAAGGCTTTTATTGTGTCGCTTAAGTTATATAGGAATTCTTGAACCCAAGAATTAAGAAAACGAAGTTCTTGATTACCTATAATAGAATAACCGCTTAAAATAAAGAAATAGATTATATTTGTCGAGAACTGGAAAATCATATGGATACCATTCTCATTGTACATCTTGATCAATTTGATCATTTCTTTGTGGATTCCGATACGAAACTTTTGGAAATGTATTTCCGGGTATTCCTTTATCATTTCTTCCAAAAGGAGGAGTTCGTCTAGTTCTATGAATTTTTCGAGAATAGTTTTTTCTTGAATATCATTCAAAAAAGTTTCGGATTCTCTAGTATTCCACCAATTAGTAATCCAAGATTCTAGACTTTTTTGAAAGGAGAAAGAGACCCACCAGGGCAAAAATACTATAGATACAAGATATAGAAGGGGAGTGAACACTTTCTTTTTTGCCATTTTTTTCGTCTGTTAATTTTTAATCAATCCACCTCGGTCGTCGATTCCATACGATCTAATATTTCTATCAAGCATAAGTTTTATTCCAAGGTATCAAGGCATCCGCTCTTCCCTGATTTTTTATTTTTGATTCAGTGTTTAGCCTATGAATTTAGAATTTAGAAAGAATACAGAAATTGAATTTAAAGTACACTTAAAATTCGAATGACGAAACAAAAGATTCTTTCCAGATAGCTCAATTGCTCAAATTCGAAACAATTATCTCTTTTCGATGAATACCCCAACGAGCTGCATATTATTCGGATTTCGAGATGAAAGAGATCCCTTTCTATCAAAATCGCAAATATTTCACAAAAATAAAAAAGAAATGCTTTCTTTTTTTATTTGATTTTTCCGAAATGTTTTGATCTATAAGATCCATTTATTTTCGATTTGATACTTGTTTTGTTACTTTAGTCAATTAAGTTCAATGGATTTATTTACATATGCATAAAATTTTTGCTGACAAAAGAGTTTCGTCGGTTAATCTATATTCTAGAAAAATGGGGGATTCTTTTGTTATTTTTACCGAAAGCATTATTCATTTCAAAAGACTTCAATAGGTACACGCAAGAAATAGGCCAATTCACCCGCTTTTTGCTCAATTTCTCGTGGAGTCAAATTCTCATCAGTACGAGTCAAGGGAATAGCCCCCTGACCTCTGATTTCCATATAAAGGACACGACGAGCATAAATACCCTCTTTCACTTCTATTCTGAGAGATTGAATATCTTTCATAAAGAATCGGAGGAAGATACGACGATTTTTTCCAGGAAATCCCCAGCGAAAAATACACACTATTCCTCCCTTTTTATCGAATAGATCGTAACCACTACCCACATTCCACGAAATTGTGCACCACAAATAAGAGCTAATAAAGAGACCGGCAATTCCATAGAAAGACATCACGATCCCTTGTGGAAAAAAAATTATTTGCTGAGAAGGGAATAAAGATATAAAATTCCGGCCAAAATAACTAGAAGTTCCAACCAATAAGAACCCTAATGAACCTAAAAAAAGGACAAAGGCCCAGCATAAATTACTTGTTTTTCTAGACCCTGCTATAAGTTCTATCCATATACGTTCTGACCGACAACTCATACTAGATACAGTTGTATTTTATTGGAATTGGGAGAATAACCCCAATTACTTTGACTTTACTTTTTTAATTTCCGAAGTAACTCTCATCAACTAGTACTATTCGGAAGTGAACCCTTAGGAATAATTCATTGAATTGCTTAGATTGAAATTGATTAAATCTAAAAGCATACCATCTTCTTCATATGATCCCTATAGATATTTACATATATATCGATTCATTGATAGATACATTGACTTTAGATTTCTTTCAGGAACCCCCTTGTTCCCAATCTATTTGAAAATAGCTGTAATTAATTTACACATATATCATGTTTACGCATGCATAAAAACCCTTTCATTTATGTATCCTTTATGGTCGGAGGAAATCTCATGTTATACCATATTCTACTAAATAGATATCCATGTTATGATCCAAGTCTAAGCCTTGAAAAAAATCTAATAAATAGATAAGATAGGACCCATTCGATCTAAAAAAGGATCTAAAAAATCTTGTTTCTTTGAACATGAAGAGATAAAGAAGCCATTGCAATTGCCGGAACAACTAGGCCTACAAGAGGCACAAAAATAGAGGGTACGTTGTTGAAAGTTGTCATAGAATGAATACCTCGATTTAATATTTGTACCTGTTATAAAGATATCTTATAATCATTATAATTCGGATTTCCTTTTATTTGTCTTCTTGCTTTATTTTGCGGAAGAAAAAATTCAATCTTTTATCTTGTTTCTAGAGGTTTCCTGGTTAGTAATCAGGAATAGCGATGAAAAAGAACAAAGTCTACTTTACTACTTGATTTCATTTTGATTCAAAGGAAAGAAAGCATGGAACTGAAATAACTCACTCAGAACTCCCTTTAAAAGATTACGTGGTATGATTGGATCGAATAAGCCCTTATGGAATAAATATTCAGCCGCTTGTGAACCTTCAGGTACTGTCTTATTCAATGTTTGTTCAATTACTCTTTTACCCGCAAATGCAATGTAGGCATTGGGTTCGGCAATAATGATATCTCCCAACATCCCAAAACTTGCTGTCACTCCTCCAGTAGTAGGAGATGTAAGGATTGATACATAAAATAACTTTTTATTTGATTGATAATCAAATAAAGCGGAAGATATTTTAGCCATTTGCATCAAGCTCAAACTTCCTTCTTGCATGCGTGCTCCTCCAGAAGCACACACTAGAATAAGAGGTAAAAATTGATTGGTAGCATACTCGATCAAACGGGTAATTTTCTCTCCTACTACGGATCCCATACTCCCCCCCATAAACATAAAATCCATAACTCCAATTGCTACGGGAATACCATTTAGTTGACCTGTACCTGTTTGAACAGCCTCGGTTAATCCTGTCTTTCTTTGATAAGAGTCAATACGATCTTTATAAGGTTCCTCCTCTGAATGAAATTCAATGGGATCTACAGAGACCATGTCTTCATCCATAGGATTCCAAGTGTCTGGATCAATCGAAAGTTCAATTCTATCTGAACTACTCATTTTCAAATGAGATCCACATTGTTCACAAATATTCATTTTTGACTTAAAAAATTTCTTATAATTTAATCCATAACAATTTTCGCACTGAACCCAGAGATGCCTGTATTTTTGAGTTATATCGAAATCATTAGAACTTTCTCTTAGAGTTAAATCAATATCATTCGTGATAGGTCTTAGACTAGAACTCTCGTTTTCACCATTATTTTCGTCGTACCTACAAATGGAATTATAAATGTAACTTTCACTGTAATTGTCACCACCACGTAAAATATAACTATCAATACCGATTGGAGAACGAAAACGAAGATAATTGTCAATGCAACTATTAATGTGATTATTCCAACTATGTTTAGTATTATATACCAAAGTATCATAGCGGGGATCTTCACTATCGGATTCATTATTCAGATAACTCGAAATTCGATAACTATAAAAAGAACTTTCCAGTTCACTTAGAAACGAATGCTCATTGTCAATCTCCAAAATTCGATTTTCAATATCAAAATAGATGGAATAACTATCCCTATTACTATCCCTAACTAAAAAAGTTTCATCAGAGCTGAAATTATGAAAGC